AGCGTGTACAATTACCGGGGGCATGTTCAGTACCGATTCCTATAGTACTGTTAGAGGGGTCGATAAACTAATTCCCGTGGATGTCTATTTGCCGGGCTGTCCTCCTAAACCGGAAGCAGTTATAGATGGTATAACAAAGCTTCGTAAAAAAATATCTAGGGAAATTTATGAAGATAGGATTAAGTCTCAACAAACGAATCGATGTTTTACTATCAATCACAAGTTTTGTGTTGGACGTAGTATTCATACTGGAAATTATGATCAAGGATTACTCTATAAATCTCCATTTACTTCAGAGATTCTTCCTGAAACATTTTTCAAATACAAAAATTCAGTATCTTCCCAGGAATTCGTGAATTAAATAAGATTCACTTTTTTAAATTGTAAACATAAGCGGCGGATTCATTTTAATAAATTTAATCTAAAAAAAAAAAAGACTGTGGGAGATATAAACAAGATGCAGGGTCGTTTGTCTGCTTGGCTAGTAAAATACGGGCTAGTTCATAGATCTTTGGGTTTCGATTACCAAGGAATAGAGACTTTACAAATTAAGCCCGAAGATTGGCATTCCATTGCTGTTATTTTATATGTATATGGTTACAATTATCTACGTTCTCAATGTGCCTATGACGTAGCGCCGGGAGGGCTGTTATCTAGTGTCTATCATCTTACGAGACTAGAGTACGGTGCGGATCAACCGGAAGAGGTATGCATAAAAGTCTTTGCTCCAAGGAGTAATCCTAGAATTCCGTCCGTTTTCTGGGTTTGGAAAAGCGCTGATTTTCAAGAAAGGGAATCTTATGATATGTTGGGAATTTCATATGATAATCATCCGCGCCTAAAACGTATTTTAATGCCCGAAAGTTGGGTAGGATGGCCCTTACGTAAGGATTATATTGTACCCAACTTTTATGAAATACAAGATGCGTATTGAGCGATAAAAAAACAAAATTAACTTTTACAGTATGAAATAGCTAAAGATTTTTTGTATGTTCTAGATCAAACAGAATAATTGAGTAATTGATGCCCCACTGGTATTATGGATAGATAAAAAATAAAAAACAAATTAAAATTGAGAGTTTCAAAAGTTTTCTTTTGAATGAGCTAACGAATAAACTAAAAAGTTCTGTATCCTGAACTTTGTACCGCGCATACATTAATAACTTACACTTACTTAGACGGGTTCTGTAAAGTCATAGAATGTATGAGTAAAGGCAAAAATATAAATCTATAAAATAGAAATCCATATTACAAGGTAATTTGATTCTATTTCTAGTGGATCGAAAATGACCTTTATCTATTTTTATCCTTTATCCATTTTTATCCTTTAACTCTTCGAGACTCTACTTTTTTTTTTTTATTTAGGGTGTTTCAACTAACTAATTTAACCTTTTGTAATATATATGAATATGAAGTATTAAATTAATATCTCCTTTAAATAAGAGGAAACACAATATGAACAAAAAAAGATAAACCATAAAAAATTCTATATTTTATAAACTACCTAACCATCTATTTTTTAGATAGATGGGGTAGTTCATGTGATAACTAGCTAAATCATTTACTTAATGTGTCATTAAGTTGACTATTAATGAATATGTATAATGTATATTGACTCATATTCGTCAATTTCTAGTTATAGAATCTAGTTCATAGAATAAAGTAAAGTAAAGAATATACTCCTAAAAAAAAATCATGTGCCAGGAACCAGATTTGAACTGGTGACACGAGGATTTTCAGTCCTCTGCTCTACCAGCTGAGCTATCCCGACCATTCCCCTTTCCTGGTGCACCATCTACCTATTTTACGAGATAACTTGGGTCTGTGTCAATTAGTCAATTAAAAGGATGAAAAGTATTACAATTATATTAGTTACCCCAATTTTTTCGGTTTTCAAAAAGAAGAACTTTGTATATGTATACAAAGTATTTGACATAAGTTTTATAAAACGAGTAATAATCTGGATTGTGAATTACTCAACTGAGTACTACTTGCTCAAATCAAAGATATTTATTTGTCCGTCTATTAGATAGAGACCTAGACTTATGATAAGAGAAAAACGCGTCCTATTTGAAAAAAAGAGGAACATAACCATCTTCAAAACGCTAATGCAAAAAAAGCTAACTAGTTAGGGCGTGAAATAAGCTTATTGGGGATAGAGGGACTTGAACCCTCACGATTTTAAAAGTCGACGGATTTTCCTCTTACTATAAATTTCATTGTTGTCAGTATTGACATGTAGAACGGGACTCTCTCTTTATTCTCATCCGATTTCGAAGTTCTTCACAAGATCTATCAGACTATGGGGTGAGTGTGAATGTTTTGATGAATAAATAGTGATTCTGCTTTCAACTTGGAATCGATTCAGAACAATTATTGCCATTTTTCATTTCATATTCTAGATCTCTACGAAAAATATGGATTTCTATATATTATATCTAAAAATACAGAACAGATTCGGGTTGTCATTAATCATTTCAGTACGTATATTCTTCACTCTTTTTCTTGGATTGGCATTTAGACGGAAGAAGTCTTATAACAACCTAGTACAGTCAACCCAATTTATTAGAACAGCTCCCTTTGAGTCTCTGCACCTATCCTTTTTTATTCTTGCTTTCTTAATCTTTTTTTTTTTTCTTTTGAAAAAAGGAAACAAAAGGAGTTGGCTCAGGATTACCCTTTTTTTTATTCCAGGGTTTCTCTGAATTTGAAAGTTTTCACTTAGTAGGTTTCCATACTAAGGCTCAAGCTAATTAAGTCCGTAGCGTCTACCGATTTCGCCATATCCCCATTGTATTTTCGAAAATTAGGATCCCAATCTGATGGCCTCTCCTTACGTACCTCTCAAATTTTTAGATTTTATACTGATTAATAGACCGAAAAGTGTTTTTTCCTTTTTTCTTTATCTTATTTCATTTCTATTGGAAGCCTATATAAAAAATAAAAAAAAAAGAAAGAAATTTTATTTGGTCTAATCCGAAATGATTCTATAAATGATTCTATCATTTCTGTAGGTACAATTCAATATAGATGACTAGAGAGCATATAAATGCCTCTTTCCTTTATGTAGTTTGTAATACTCAAAGGGTCGATTCTTTGTTTTTCGTCTTAGTCTCTTGAATGAAACTCGAGAATCTCTAGAGATAGAGACAACGAAATTAAATATTTATTTTTATTTGATTTGAACTATTTATTTAAAATTTTTGTATATTATAAATTTATATCATAAAAGAAGAAAAGCTTAAACTAAGATATAGTTTTTATATATGTATAATTTCTATGAGCCTGCTTAGCTCAGAGGTTAGAGCATCGCATTTGTAATGCGATGGTCATCGGTTCGATTCCGATAGCCGGCTTTTCTTTATTTTTATTTGTTGTATTTTTTTATTTTTTTTAATCAAAGAAAAAATAAAATAATTAAAATAATAATATAATAATCCTTTATCCTTGGTTAAAAGGTTACTGATCTATAATGTCCTAGAAATTACCAACTATGAATAAAAGGAAAAGCAAAGGGTTGAGTCTTGACATAACAAATCATGAAAAAGACTTTTTCGTTTCCTTTGTTTTTTTTTACTTATACTTAAAATAGATTAATAAAAAGATCGAATATATAAATGGGTTTGTATATCATATATACAATACATCTCATTATTCATTGTAATATAATACTTCAGGAGATTTCGTTTCATTTCTCATTTAGTTTTAATTTAGGTTTGTTTGTAAAATGACAAATATAATAATAAATATTAAATAATAATAATAAATAAAGAATAAATAAAGAAAAGAAAGGAGTCTTTATGTCGCGTTACCGAGGACCTCGTTTCAAAAAAATACGCCGTTTAGGGGCTTTGCCTGGACTAACAAATAAAAAGCCTAGAACCGGAAGTGATCTTAGAGCCCAATCACGCTCCGGGAAGAGATCTCAATATCGTATTCGTCTAGAAGAAAAACAAAAATTGCGTTTTCATTACGGTATTACAGAACGACAATTACTTAAATATGTTCGTATTGCCAGAAAAGCCAAAGGGTCAACAGGTCAAGTTTTACTACAATTACTTGAAATGCGTTTGGATAACATCCTTTTTCGATTGGGGATGGCTCCAACTATTCCTGGAGCCCGCCAATTAGTTAATCATAGACATATTTTAGTTAATGGCCGTCTAGTAGATATACCGAGTTATCGTTGCAAACCCCAAGATACTATTACGGCAAAAGATAAACAAAAATCCAGAGCTCTAATTACAAATTATCTTGATTCATCCCCTCCTGAGGAATTGCCCAAACATTTGACTCTTGACCCATTTCCATATAAAGGATTAGTCAATCAAATAATAGATAATAACTGGGTCGGTTTGAAAATAAATGAATTGCTAGTTGTAGAATATTATTCTCGGCAGACTTAGGCCTAACTAAAATACAAAGTAAAAGGTTCGGACAATCTGGCCCCTTTCTTTCATCAAAGTAAATTGACTTAAGGATTAAAGTCAGGAGTTTACATTTTATCCCACTCATCTATTCTTTTCCCTCTCGAATCTAACTGTTATGTTCTAATAATGGTATTTCATTTCTTGTTGTTTGATCTTTTACAGTTAGGAATGTTGGTGAATTAGGTCAAAGTACGGAAAGAGAGGGATTCGAACCCTCGGTAAACAAAAGCCTACATAGCAGTTCCAATGCTACGCCTTGAACCACTCGGCCATCTTTCCTACACAATTATTATGACTCAAAAACCGAAAAAATAGTGAGCCTTAAAAATATTTAATATTAAAGATTAATATTCGATTTTTGTTTGGATAGGTATAACCAACCAAAGAATTCTATTCTATAACTATAGAGTAATAGAGTCAATTTTTAGAAAAAAGCTTTCCTCGAAGGATTCAAGTTAAACAAGTTAAAAAAAATGTTTTTTTCGTGTGAAATTATCAAAATAGATATATTTAGTCATATTTGTTCAGATGATGTTCCTATCCTTTAAATTAAATCGGATATAGATAGAAATATCAGATAGTTATATATTTCTATACATATATATACCTACTACCGAATTGGAACAAATTAACTGATTGATGAGTTTAAGTAAAAAAGAAAAAAATAGATATATAAAATAGAATTAATTTAATTAATATTCTATTAATTAATATTCTATTTAAGTGGAAGTTTTGTATCTTTATTTCATTTTTTTTTGTTTGGAACTTAATATGTTTTTATGTTATTTCGTACTGTACAAATCCCTTGTTTGGAGAATCCTTTTTCCACAAGCGGTAATGAGAATTATTATAGAATGGATTGATACCTATGCCTAGATCGAGAATAAATGGAAATTTTATTGATAAGACCTTTTCAATTGTGGCCAATATCTTATTACGAATAATTCCGACAACTTCGGGAGAAAAAGAGGCATTTACTTATTACAGAGATGGTGTGATTTGATTCTTTTTTGATTTTCTGGTTCTAGTTTGATGAGAAAGACACACGATTCTAAATATAAAGAACAAATATTAATATTCTATATTAATATTATATATTATTATTCTATATTAAAAAAAATCTACGCTTGTTGAAGGTGAAGTTTAGAAATCGAACAATTCCTTCTGTCGTGTATCCCCGATTGATGCAGCCTTAAATACTCTGCTTCAATTATAAATTTGAGTATTAGTATTGAGCGGAAGGTTACACCTGTGTGTTCTGTATTACAGGTCAATCCTACTTCCTAGTAATAAAGTCCCAACAGGCGGCATAGGGGAAAAAGCACTACACCTAGCAATCGACAACATGAAAGCTTTGTCAAAAATCACTTACTGACCCCCTTCTCTTATCTAGATTGGGGCTAACAAAAATGGTTGGGACAACAAACATCCATCTCGTTGGTACTTTGGATACCCATATAACCATCAAAGACTGTTGAAGTGACTATTTCCTAGAAATTAAAGGGCGTTGAGGACAAAGTAATTGTTGGAGCTATCCTTTCTATATTAGTATCAAGGCGTTTGATATTAGTACAAGTTCTTGCGCAAGAAGGTTGGCTAGAGATTTTTTGTAAAAACACTAGCCCCACTCAGTTCATAATAAGAATATTTCAACCCTGTTTATTATTCCATGTATTTTTTTATTCTCATTATGCGTAGTTAAAGGAGGAGCCGTATGAGATGGAAATTTCACGTACGGTTCTGGAACGGAGATTCCTTGAATCGAATGACGACCGTAACGGATGTCAGCTCAATCCGAAGGAAATTATGCGGAAGCTTTACAGAATTATTATGAAGCTATGCGACTAGAAATTGACCCCTACGATCGAAGTTATATACTCTATAATATAGGTCTTATTCACACAAGTAATGGGGAACATACGAAAGCTTTAGAATATTATTTCAGGGCATTAGAACGAAACCCATTCTTGCCCCAAGCTTTTAATAATATGGCAGTGATCTGCCATTACGTGCGACTATCTCCACTATAGAAGGAAACAGAAGGAAACGGGAAGACCCCCCTTTTTAGTTTTAGTACATACTAAAAAAAAATAGGCTCACTGCATATATATCGTCTAAAACGCCGATTTTTTGAGCTGCAGGAAAGAAAAAAACTTCATAGAAATTAAAATATGAAGAAATTAAGAGATGCCTAGATACTTTTTTTATGTCGTCTATGGATAAAAAAATTTAATTGAGAGAGAGGAAGCACCGTAAAGATCAATTAACGAGGTTTTGTGCCAATACATTAAAAAAACTGCTTATTTAGGCCTATATAAGATAGATAAAAGTTAGGAATTAACTTATGTAATAGAGTTGATCCACTAAGGTATGGAGTGGCGGTGTAGGATCAGATCCTAAAGATAGTAAGTCTTTTCTTTCTTACTTTTTTTATAAAGGAAAGTCTTTCTCAAAGATTCTATATAAATTTGGATATGAAATAGAGATAGTTACCTTGCCGAAAATACTCACTATAGGGGTAAATACCTATACTTTATTCTTCTGCAGGTGGGAAAAAAGATAAAACTAAAAAAAAAATGGATTATTAATCAAATCAAATAAAATATTATTAATTAAATAAAACGGAAAGTTTGAAACTCAGCCGATTAACTTCTTTTGGTTACCCCGAGCTGTGGGATAGATCTATGAGAAATCGCATTTCTTTTTCTAGGTAAAAAAAAAGGACACCAAAAGAATTGATTGCGGAGCCGTATGAGGTAGGAAAGTCTCAAGTACGGTTCTAAGGGAAGGAATTTATCCGCCTATTCCGACCGGGGAGAACAGGCCATCCGACAGGGAGATTCGGAAATTGCGGAGGCTTGGTTTGATCAAGCCGCTGAGTATTGGAAACAAGCTATAACGCTTACTCCTGGGAATTATATTGAAGCGCATAATTGGTTGAAGATCACGGGACGTTTCGAATAAAAAAAAGTTTTTGTTATTGGTCCATTAATAAAATGGAATTTTTCTTATGGGAAGAACTAATAAAACAATTTAATTATATCCCTTATCAGATTGTTCTAGTTTGTCT